GAATTATGGTGTGGTGAAAAAAGAGGGGGAAAATTGTGAGTAGATATTGGTAATTAGATTTGGAAGGAATTGAGGATGCTTTCAAATCTAGGGAGATAGCTGTCTAAGGGAAATTAAATCCTTGAAGTACCAGGTTTGTATCAGACGGGCAGGGCCTTGTTAAGTCGTAGAGATTAGCAGTATTACAGTGTTAATGCAGTAAGGTTAGTCTTGGAAGTACTGTGTGTGTGCTTGTTCCTGTTTTTGGGGTTTGGCAGGATATTAATAGCTGTACACGGTATCGGGTTAACGGGGGGTGGGGGGGGTTTGCTGAACTTGGCCTGATGTGAGTGTGGGTGTGCGTGTGCGTGTGCGTGTGCGTGTGCGTATGCGTGTGCGTGTGCGTGTGCGTGTGCGTATGCGTATGCGTATGCGTATGCGTATGCGTATGCGTATGCGTATGCGTATGCGTATGCGTATGCGTATGCGTGTGCGTGTGCGTATGCGTGTGCGTGTGCGTATGCGTGTGGGGCTTGAATTGGGTATGTCCTGAGACCATTAACTGAATAAAGGCCTATAATGGGTATAGCGCTCGGTCCACTGTTTTATGGTTTGTTCAGTTTTCCGTCCTTACTCCATTTATGTCCTGGTCCATTGACTCTTATGTACCCTTAGATTTTGATGTCTGGTAAAGCGTGGTTCAATATAAGTCCAGCTACAATTGATTTGACTGTGTTAAGGCCTTTGACGGCCATAGGTGAGTCCAAGCATACCCCGAAATAAAAAAGATACCAGAGGCATGACATCACAGTTATGTGTCGGCATGGGCTGATTAGTCACTAACCCATCGAGATGTCTTATTTAAGGGGAAAGAATAGGCGATTTTAGGTGAGATGGCCCTGAAGAAAGAACCAGATGCCGTTTACACCCCATCTCTAGAAACCCCCACGGTTTATGGGCCCGTGGCAAGAAGAGGGATCCTTCTCGCAAGGGTTGTTGGTTTCACGTGAGTTGGTAGTCGAGAAATAGCCTAATGGAAGGGGATATCCGTGTTGACTAGGACGGTCTCACTTATGGGGTATGTACGATAAAGGATTTAATGTATTGGGTACTTTTCTTAGGTTAGCTTTTGGACTGTAATATTCATGTTTGCCTTGTTTTATATGGGGATTATACATTGTTATGTCTTACTATAATTAAACTATATGTGCATGCTTATTATTCATGGGGCAAACAATTAATGCACTATCATACATAGGTTAGGTTCATACTATATGTGCATGCTTATTATTCATGGGGCAAACAATTAATGCACTATCATACATAGGTTAGGTTCATACTGGGATGTTGCATGGAGGGCGCATCTCTCTATAAAGAGATGCAAGGAATAGTTTAAGGTAGAATTTCAGCTTTGGGTGTTGATGGTGGGACTTGAAGTCCCTTCCTTGAGTCTTAGGGGAATTATTGTTTCCCATTTCTGGTTTACAAGACCAGGGTAATTAGTATACTACGAAGACTCTTCATTTAAGTAGGTGATTTTCTGCGATGCTTGCGAGTGGGAGGAAGACTAGGATAATAAGGAAATAAAGGATTGAGGCTAGTTGTCCGATAAGGATGAAGGGGTGTTCTACGGGTTGGCCACCAATTCATGTTAGGGTGAGGAGGTCTGCTACTAGAAGTCAGAATAAGCATTGGCTGATTGGTCGGAATGTTATGCTACGTTGTTTTGATGTGTGTAATAGTGGGATTGTGGCTAGAATTAGAATGGACAGGACTAGGGCAACTACTCCTCCTAGTTTGTTTGGGATTGATCGTAGGATAGCGTAGGCGAAGAGGAAATACCACTCTGGTTTAATGTGGGGCGGGGTGTTTAGTGGGTTGGCTGGAGTGTAGTTGTCTGGATCTCCTAGGAGGTCTGGTGAAAATAATACTAGTAGTAGGAGGATTGTGGCTATTAAAATTAAGCCTAGAATGTCCTTGATAGTGTAGTAGGGGTGGAATGGGATTATGTCTGCGTCTGATGGGATTCCTGTTGGGTTATTAGAGCCTGTTTCATGTAGGAAGAGTAGGTGAACTACAACTAGGGCTGTAATAATGAACGGGAGGAGGAAATGGAGGGCGAAGAATCGGGTGAGGGTGGCTTTGTCTACGGAGAACCCTCCTCAGACCCATTCTACAAGGTTTGTTCCGATGTAGGGGATAGCTGAGAGGAGGTTAGTGATGACTGTTGCTCCTCAGAAGGATATTTGTCCTCATGGGAGGACGTAGCCTATGAATGCTGTTGCTATGACGGCGAATAGGAGGATAATTCCAATGTTTCAAGTTTCTGTGTATGTGTAGGAGCCGTAATAAATGCCTCGACCTACATGTAGAAACAGGCAGATGAAGAATATGGATGCTCCGTTGGCGTGGAGGTAGCGTAGGATTCAGCCATAATTAACGTCTCGGCAGATGTGGGTGACGGAGTAGAAAGCGGTGGCGGTGTCGGATGTGTAGTGTATTGCTAAGAATAGGCCTGTTAGGATCTGTACTACTAGGCATACGCCAAGCAGGGAACCAAAATTCCATCAGGAGGAAATGCTTGAGGGGGCGGGCAGGTCGATGAATGAGTCGTTGATGATTTTGAGTAGTGGGTGGGATTTTCGGATGTTGGTCATTGTGTTCCTGTAGTTGAAATACAACGGTGATTTTTCATATCATAAGTCGTGGTTAGATTCCATGTGGGAATAATGATGACATACACTGTGTTTATTTTAAGTACTGTTTTTGTTGTTAGTTTTGTTGGGTTCTCTTCTAAGCCCTCTCCTATTTATGGGGGGTTGGGGTTGATTGTTGGTGGGGGAGTTGGGTGTGGAATTGTTATGAGTTTTGGTGGGTCTTTTTTAGGGTTAATGGTGTTTTTAATTTATTTGGGGGGAATATTAGTGGTTTTTGGTTATACCACTGCCATGGCTACTGAGCAGTATCCTGAGGTTTGGGTGTCTAATAAGGTTGTTTTGGGCTCTTTTGTCTTTGGCTTGGTAATAGAGGTTGTAGTGGTTTTATCTGTTTTGAAGGGGGAATGATTTAGTGTTGTATTAGAGGTTAGTGATATAGGGGATTGGGTAATTTATGATGTTGGGGATTCTGGGGTTGTTAGTAAGGAGGCGGTGGGGGTGGCCGCTTTATATAGTTATGGGGTTTGATTGGTAGTTATTACTGGGTGGTCTTTGTTGATGGGGGTTGTAGTTGTAATGGAGGTTACTCGTGGAGGATAAGCATGATTAGGCTAAGGGTAAGTGTGAGGAGGAAGGAGAGGAAATATAATTTAATTTGGCCTTTTTGGGTGGAAATTAAAGTTGAAGCTTTTATTTGTAGTTGAGAGATTGATTTTGGTAGTGCGGTTTCTAGTCAGGTTAAGTCTAGTAAGTGGGAGGCTGTTTTTTGGCCTAGAGTTAGGTTTAGTAGGGGGAGGAGACGGTGTATGATTGTTGGGAAGTATCCTAGGAGGTTGGAGAATTTGAGGGGGGCGAGGGGGTGCTTAAATTTTAGGTTCTGCGTAGAGGTGTTGAGGTCTAGGGCAATGGTGAACCCTAGGATGGTTACGAAGAGGGCGGTTAATTTTAAGTAGGGGGGTATTGTTATTTGTGGGGTGGTTATTGGGGTGATGTTATTGGAGATGAGAAATCCGGCGAAGATACTTCCAATTAGGAGGCGTTTGATGGAGTTTATTAGATAGGGGTTGTTTTCGTTAATGGTGGTTAGGGTAGGGAAGCGAGGCTGGTTGAGGAGGGCGAAGAAGATGATTCGGGTGCTGTAGACAGCTGTTAGAGAGGTGGCAATGAGGGTGATTATTAGGGCTCAGGCGTTGGTATACGACGTGTTAGCGGATTCGATGATTAGGTCTTTGGAGTAGAATCCTGTTAAGAACGGCATTCCTGTTAGGGCTAGGCTGCCTACGGTTAGGGCGGTAGTGGTAAAGGGTAGGGCGTGGAACAGGCCTCCTATTTTTCGGATGTCTTGCTCATCGTTGAGGCTGTGGATAATGGATCCGGAACATATAAATAGTATGGCTTTGAAGAAGGCATGGGTGCAGATGTGGAGAAATGCTAGGTGGGGTTGGTTGATGCCGATTGTAACTATTATTAGGCCTAGTTGGCTAGAGGTGGAGAAAGCTACAATTTTTTTGATATCATTTTGGGTGAGGGCACAAATTGCGGCGAATAGGGTGGTAATGGCTCCTAGGCATAGGATTGTGGTTTGAATGGAGGGGTTATTTTCGATTAGGGGGTAGAATCGAATGAGGAGGAATACTCCCGCTACGACTATTGTGCTGGAGTGGAGTAGGGCTGAGACGGGTGTTGGACCTTCTATGGCTGAAGGTAGTCATGGGTGAAGACCAAATTGGGCTGATTTTCCTGTTGCGGCGAGGACGAGTCCGGCCAGGGGGAAGTTGGTGTTGTTAAGGTTGAGTGAGAAAATTTGTTGCAGGTCTCATGTGTTGGTGTTGAAGAGGAACCATGCCATAGCTGCTAGGAAGCCGATGTCTCCGATTCGGTTATATAGGATGGCTTGGAGGGCTGCGGTGTTTGCATCTGCTCGTCCATACCATCAGCCAATTAGTAGGAAGGATATGACTCCTACTCCTTCTCATCCGATGAAGAGTTGGAAGAGGTTGTTGGCGGTAACTAGGATAAGTATAGTGATGAGGAATATTAGTAGATATTTGAAGAATCGGTTGATGTGGGGGTCTGTGTGTATATATCACAGAGAGAATTCTATGATAGACCAAGTAATAAATAGTGCTACGGGCATGAAAATTATTGAGAAGAAGTCTAGTTTGAAGCTAAGGGATAGTTTGATGGTTTGGACGGTGATTCAGTGTCAGTTTGATAGGATGATTTCTTGCCCGGATTGGATGAAGGTTATTGTTGGGATAAGGCTGAGTATGAAGGCGTAGGCGATGATCGTTTTTACGTAGTCGGGGTAAGAGTTGTTTTTGTGGAGGTTGAGGGTGGTGGAGATGATAGGTGCTAGTAGTATTAAGAGAGAGACTAAAACTAAGGAGGTTGATATGTTTATTACTTTTATTTGGAGTTGCACCAATTTTTTGGTTCCTAAGACCAATGGATAACTACTATCCTTTAAAAGTGTAAGAAAGCCATGTTATTAAACATGGGGGCATGAATTAGCAGTTCTTGCATACTTTCTTGGTAAATAAGAAGTTTTAGCTTCTATTGTTAGACTCACAATCTAATGTTTTAGTTAAACTATATTTACAGTAGAGATGTCCTAAGATGATTTTGGGGTTGATAGATAGAAGTAGTAGTGGTAGGAGATGTATAGTCATAAGTGTGTGTTCTCGGGTGAAAGAGGGTGTGAGGTTGTTAGTGTGGTGTGTCTGCTTTCCTCGTTGGGTGGTAATTAGTATATATAGGGAGTATAGGGCAGTGATGACGATGTTGGTTCCTATGAGAGCGATGGAGACGGAGGATCATGAGAATGTTGCTATTACTACGAATAGTTCTCCGATTAGGTTGATTGTTGGGGGTAAGGCTAGGTTTGTCAGGCTTGCTAGCAATCATCAAGCTGCTATTAGGGGGAGAAGGGTTTGTAATCCTCGGGCTAGGATTATGGTTCGGCTGTGGACGCGCTCGTAGTTAGAGTTTGCCAGGCAGAATAGTATTGAGGAGGTGAGGCCGTGGGCGATTATTAGAGCAGTTGCTCCTATATAGCTTAGGGGTGTTTGAATTAGTACGGCTACAATGACCAGGGCTATGTGACTGACGGAGGAATATGCGATTAGTGATTTTAGGTCGGTTTGGCGGAGGCAGATTGAACTAGTTATGATTATTCCCCATAGGGAGAGCATAAAGAATGGGTATGCTATGGAGCTGGTGATGGGGGCTAATACGATTGTGATTCGTAGTATGCCGTAGCCCCCTAGTTTTAGTAGAATGGCAGCTAGGACTATTGAGCCGGCAATGGGGGCTTCTACATGGGCTTTTGGTAATCAAAGGTGGAGGCCGTAGAGGGGTATTTTTACTATAAATGCTAATATGCATGCTAGTCATAGGAATATGTTGCTTCAGGTAGTTGGAAGGGGGTTAATTCAGTGCTGTATAAGTAGGAAATTTAGGGATCCAACAAGGTTTTGGACATATATCAATGCTACTAGAAGTGGGAGGGATCCTACTAGTGTGTAGAATAGAAAATAAAGTCCTGCGTTCAGGCGCTCTGCTTGGTTACCTCAGCGGGTGATAATAATTAAGGTGGGTAGGAGGGTTGCTTCAAATAGGATATAGAATATGATTAGTTCTGTGGCGGTAAAAGTTATAATTAGGAGGATTTGGAGTAGGACTAGTATTGTGATGAATAGTTTTTTACGGATTAGGGATTCTTTAGAGAGATGATATTGGGTGGCAATTAGTATGAGCGGCAGCAGCCACATGGTTAATATTAGTAGGGGTGTTGATAGGGAGTCGGAGAAGAATATTAATGAGGTGTTTAGGCTGTTGTCGCAGAATTGGTTAAGTAGGGGGAGGCCTAGGAGGCTAATCATGAGGCTATGTATTGTGGGGTTGATTCAGATTATGCTGCGTTTTGAGAGTCATGCGAGGGGGATTAGTATGGTTGTGGGGATAATAATTTTTAGCATTGTAGGAGATTGAGGTTTTGTACGTAGTCGGTTCCGTAGGAGTTTGATACTATAACAAGTAGGGAAAGACCGAGGGCTGCTTCGCAGGCAGCGAATACTAGTAGGACAATGGGTACAATGCTTGATAGAGTAAGGTGTGTGCTTAGGATTATGACAGTCACTATTACGAATATGGATAACATTATGCCTTCTAGGCATAGTAAGGAGGATATAAGGTGGGATCGATATAGTAGTAGTCCTAGGAGAGATGTTGTGAAGGCTAGGATGGTATTTATGTAAATTAAGGCCATTTGATAATTATGAATTTATGCATAATCTAATGAGTCGAAATCATTTGTTTTGTTTAAACTAATTATCACTATTCGGCTCACTCTAGACCTTTCTGGGATCATTCGTAGGCTAGGCTGGTAGCTAGGAGGGAGATTAGGAAGAGGGATGTTGTTAGCATAGTACCCAAGTCGTTGGATTGGGCGGCTCATGGGAGGGGTAGTAGTAGGGCAATTTCCAGGTCAAAGAGTAGGAAGGTGATTGCGATTAGGAAAAATTTTATGGAGAAAGGAAGGCGGGCTGATCCTATGGGGTCGAAGCCACATTCATAGGGGCTAGCTTTTTCCGAGTAAATATTGGTTTGGGGTAGTCAAAATGCGATGATTACGAGTAGGGAGGCTAGTAGGGTGTTGGTCAGAAGGGCTAGCATAAGGTTTATTATTCTTTTCTGGGTCTTGCCAGAGCTAATTGATTGGAAGTCAACCGTACTTTTTAATACTAAAAGAATAGGACCCTCATCAATAGATAGATACATATAGGAAGAGTCAGACGACATCTACGAAGTGTCAATACCAAGCAGCGGCTTCGAATCCGAAATGGTGGCTAGATGTAAAATGGAATTTTAGTTGGCGTAGGAGGCATACTATTAGGAATGTGGTTCCGATAATTACGTGGAGGCCGTGGAATCCGGTAGCCATAAAGAATGTTGAGCCGTATACTCCGTCTGCAATTGTAAAGGGGGTTTCATAATATTCTGAAGCTTGGAGTAAGGTGAAATATAGTCCTAGAAAGATTGTGATGGTTAGGGCTTGTAGTATGTGGTTGCGGTTTCCTTCTATTAAGCTGTGGTGGGCTCAGGTAATGGATACTCCTGAGGCTAGTAGGACAGATGTATTGAGGAGGGGCACTTCTAGGGGGTTTAGGGGGGTGATACCTGTAGGTGGTCAGCATCCCCCTAATTCTGGTGTGGGGGCTAGGCTTGAGTGGTAGAAGGCTCAGAAGAAGCCAGCGAAGAAGAAGACTTCTGAGGCAATGAATAGAATTATTCCGTATCGAAGGCCTTTTTGTACGATTGGTGTGTGGTGTCCTTGGAAGGTGCTTTCTCGTACGATGTCTCGTCATCATTGATATATGGTTAGTGTGTTAGCTGCTAGGCCTAGGGATAGGAGAATGATAGAGTTGAAATGAAATCACATTACTAGGCCGGATGTTATGAGGAGGGCAGAGAGGGCCCCTGTGAGTGGTCAGGGGCTGGGATTGACTATATGGTATGCATGGGTTTGGTGGGTCATTAGGTGTTGTCATGTAGATATAGGCTTACTAGTAGTGTAAAGACGTAGGCTTGGATGAGGGCGACAGCAAATTCTAAGATTGTTAGTAGGACTAGGATAATAAAGGTGATGAGGGCTGTAGTTGTATTAATGTTTAGTAGGGCTAGGGTAGCGCCTCCAATTAGATGAATTAGTAGGTGTCCGGCGGTGATGTTGGCTGTTAGTCGTACGGCGAGGGCTATTGGTTGGATAAAGAGGCTAATGGTTTCGATGATTACTAGTATTGGGATGAGGGGCAGGGGGGTCCCTTGTGGCAGGAAGTGGGCTAGGGAGGCTTTTGTTTTGTAGCGGAAGCCTAGGATGACGGTCCCGGCTCATAGAGGGACAGCCATGCCTAGATTCATAGATAGTTGGGTGGTGGGAGTAAATGAGTGTGGGAGGAGGCCTAGGAGGTTTGTTGAGCCGAGAAACATAATGAGTGATATTAACATTAGAGCTCAGGTCTGGCCTTTGTGGTTGTGGATTGTTATTATTTGTTTTGATGTCATGTGGATTAGTCATTGCTGGATGGTAATTAAGCGGTTATTAACTAGTCGGTTTGTTGAGGGGAAAAGCATGCTGGGAAACATGACGATAAGAATTACGATGGGGAGGCCTATTATAGTTGGGGTAATGAAAGAGGAGAATAGATTTTCGTTCATTTAGTTTCTCAGGGGGTAGGGTGTTTTAGTGATTTAATTTCTAGAGGATTTGGGTTAGAGTGGAAAGCATGCTTTGAGATTTTTAGTTGTATAATAATGAATAGGGTGAGAATTATTGATAGGATAGTGATTGATCATGTGGATGTGTCTAGTTGTGGCATTTCATTAAGGAGGGGGAGGTCCTCAGTCTTTAACTTAAAAGGTTAATGCTGTGCTTAGCTTCTTAATGATGTTATAGCATTGATGATGATCATTTTTCAAAGTGTTTTAGAGGGACTATTTCAAGAACAATTGGCATGAAGCTATGGTTTGACCCACAGATTTCGGAACATTGGCCATAGTATAGGCCAGGTCGTGTTGATAGTAGTGTGGTCTGATTTAGACGGCCGGGGATAGCGTCGGTTTTTAGGCCTAGGGAGGGCACGGCTCATGAGTGTAGGACGTCTTCTGATGAGATGAGCATGCGGATTGTTATTTCTATGGGCAGGACTACTCGGTTGTCTACTTCTAACAGGCGAAGCTCTCCTGGTTTTAGGTCGGGAGTTGGGATTATATAAGAGTCGAAGTTGAGGTCTTCATAGTCTGTATATTCATAGCTTCAATATCATTGGTGGCCTATGGTTTTTACGGTTAGGGTTGGGTTGTTGATTTCGTCCATTATATAAAGAATTCGTAGTGAGGGGAGGGCAATTGTGATAAGGATCATAGCTGGGAGGATAGTTCAGATTGTTTCTACTTCTTGTGCGTCTATCGTGCTTGTATGGGTGAGGCTGGTTGTTAGTATGAGTGAGATGAGATAAAGTACAAGAGAGCTAATTAGGAAAACAATTATTAATGTATGGTCGTGAAAGTGCAGTAGCTCTTCTATAATTGGTGATGTGGCATCTTGAAAGCCTAGTTGGAAGGGGTACGCCATAGAGATATAAAGGGGTTCAACCTATAATTTAACTTTGACAAAGTTATGTAATTTTTACTAATATCTCGACTGGTGGAGAAAGACATAGTGGATATGGTGTTGGCTTGAAACCAATGTTAAGGGGGTTCGATTCCTTCCTTTCTTATTTTGGGGTTACGTAGGTTGGCTCTTCGAATGTGTGGTAAGGTGGGGGGCAGCCATGCATTCATTCCAGGTTGGTTGTTGTTAGTTGTACTGTAGCTACTTCTCGTTTTGACGCAAAGGCTTCTCATACTATGAAAACTATTAGGATGACGGCTGTTAGTGAAATAAAAGAGCCTATTGAAGAGACGGTGTTTCATGTCGTGTAAGCGTCTGGGTAATCAGAGTATCGTCGTGGCATCCCTGACAGGCCTAGGAAGTGTTGAGGGAAAAATGTCATGTTGACACCTACAAATATAATTAGGAAGTGAATTTTTGCTCAGGTCGTATTAAGTGTGTAGCCTGAGAATAATGGGAATCAGTGGACAAAGCCTCCTATAATGGCGAAAACGGCCCCTATGGATAATACGTAGTGGAAGTGTGCTACGACATAGTATGTGTCGTGGAGAACAATATCTAAGGATGAATTAGCCAGGACAATTCCGGTTAGCCCCCCTACTGTAAATAGGAAAATGAAGCCTAGGGCTCATAGTATAGCGGGGGATCATTTAATGTTGCCTCCGTGTAGTGTGGCTAGTCAGCTGAAGACTTTTACTCCGGTAGGGATAGCAATAATTATAGTGGCGGAAGTAAAGTATGCTCGGGTATCTACGTCTATGCCTACAGTGAATATGTGATGAGCTCATACGATGAAGCCAAGGAAGCCAATTGATATTATAGCTCATACTATTCCTATATAACCAAAGGGTTCTTTTTTACCTGAATAGTATGTGACGATATGTGAGATTATTCCGAAGCCCGGGAGGATGAGGATGTAGACTTCAGGGTGTCCAAAGAATCAGAATAGATGTTGGTAGAGGATAGGGTCTCCTCCTCCGGCAGGGTCAAAGAAAGTAGTGTTTAGGTTTCGGTCAGTTAATAGTATGGTAATTCCTGCTGCTAGGACGGGGAGTGAGAGGAGCAGGAGGACGGCGGTAATTAGTACTGATCATACGAACAGGGGTGTTTGGTATTGGGAAAGGGCCGGGGGCTTTATGTTGATAATAGTAGTGATAAAGTTGATGGCCCCAAGAATGGAGGAGACCCCCGCTAAATGGAGGGAGAAGATAGCTAAGTCTACGGAAGCGCCTGCGTGCGCTAGATTGCCCGCTAGAGGGGGGTATACGGTTCAACCGGTACCAGCTCCGGCTTCCACTATTGATGAGGCTAAGAGGAGTAGGAATGAGGGGGGTAGAAGTCAGAAGCTTATATTGTTTATTCGTGGGAATGCCATATCGGGTGCGCCAATTATTAATGGGATTAATCAGTTACCAAACCCGCCAATTATAATTGGCATAACTATGAAGAAGATTATTACAAATGCGTGGGCAGTGACGATTACATTATAGATTTGGTCGTCTCCTAAAAGCGCACCTGGCTGGCCTAGTTCAGCTCGGATTAGAAGACTTAGGGCAGTTCCCACTATTCCTGCTCAAGCACCGAATAGGAGATATAGGGTACCGATGTCTTTGTGGTTAGTTGAGAAGAGTCAACGATTGATGAACATGGGTAAAATGGCTGAGTAAGCATTAGACTGTAAATCTAAGCACAGGGGTTGAGCCCCCTTTTTGCCAGAGCCTTGTGGTGTATTACATATTGAATTGCAAATTCAAAGAAGCAGCTTCAACCCTGCCGGGGCTTCTCCCGCCTTTTTTTTCTCGCGGCGGGAGAAGTAGATTGAAGCCAGTTGAGTAGGGTTTTTAGCTGTTAACTAAAGTTTCGTGGGATAGAGGCCCACCAATCTAGAAGGGCTTAGCTTAATTAAAGTAGTTGATTTGCATTCAGCTGATGTAGGGTAAAGTTCTGCAGTCCTTATTGGCAGGAATTAGATGTACTTCATCTACTTAGAGCTTTGAAGGCTCTTGGTCTGGTTTAACCTAAACTCCTAGTTTAGGATTGATAGTATTGGGGCTAGTGGAAGGGTAAGTGTTGAGAGGATGATTATGGGGGCTAAACAGGGTATTTGTTTTGTGTTTCCAAATTGTCATTTAATTTTTATGTTATTGGTGGATGGGAATATTGTTAGGGATGTGGAGTATGCTAGTCGTATATAGAAGTATAGGTTGAGTAGTGCGGTGATAGCTATTAGGGTCGGTATGATGATACTGTTATTTTTTGTTAATTCCTGGATAATTATTCATTTGGGCAGGAACCCGGTGAGTGGGGGGAGGCCTCCTAGTGATAATATTATTACTAGGATGGATGAGGTGATCAGAGGTGCTTTATTTCATGAGTGGGATAGTGAGAGTGTAGTGGTGGAAGAGCTGTATATAAATAGCATGAAAGTTGTGGTGGTTATTAAGATGTATAGGGTTAGGTTGAGTAGTGTTATTGTGGGGTTGTAGGCTAGGATAGCTGTTATTCATCCTATGTGGGCGATTGAGGAATATGCTAGGATTTTTCGTAGTTGGGTTTGGTTGAGTCCTCCTCATCCGCCAATGATGATTGATAGTATGGAGATTAAGAGTAGTAGATCTAGGTTGATTGAGTGTGCAATTTGATATAGAATTGATAGGGGGGCTAGTTTTTGTCATGTGAGAAGAACTAGTCCTGATGATAGTGGGATTCCCTGAGTTACTTCGGGGACTCAGAAGTGGAAGGGGGAGAGACCTAGTTTTATGGCCAAGGCTAGGGTTATAATAGTGGAGGCAGCTGGATTTAGTATGTTGGTAATGGTTCATTGGCCGGAGTGCATTAGGTTGATGATAATGGCTAATATAAGTAGTATAGATGCGGTTGCTTGGGTGAGGAAATATTTGGTGGAGGCTTCTATGGCTCGTGGGTTTTGTCGTTTTATTAGCATGGGGATAATGGCTAGTATATTTATTTCGAATCCAATTCAGATGAAGAGCCAGTGGGAGCTTACTATTACAATAAGGGTCCCTAGAATAATGGTGGAGGAGATTATGGAGAAAATGAGGGGGTTTATTAGTACGGGAGGGGTATAAACCAACATTTTCGGGGTATGGGCCCGATAGCTTATTTAGCTGACCTTACTGTGTAGAATGTGGTGTAATTGGGTAGCACGGAGATTTTTGAAGTCTCAGGTGTAGGTTCAATTCCTATAGTTCTAGAAATAAGGAGGCTTGAACTCCTATGTTTTACTCTATCAAAGTAACTCTTTTATCGGACATATTTCTTATGTTAGGGGTGGAACACTGGCTGTAATGATGGGTATTGTTACATGTCATATGCAGAGGGCTAATGTTAGGGGGAGGAAATTTTTTCATAGGAGATGCATGAGTTGGTCATATCGGAAGCGAGGGTAGGACGCCCGGACTCATAGGAATATAATGGTGAGGAGTAGTGATTTTATTGTGAAATTAATTGTGTATAGTTCTGGCATTAGTGGGCTGTGAGATGCTCCTAGGAATAAGGTAGTTGTGAGGATATTTATCATGATAATGTTGGCGTATTCTGCTAGGAAAAATAGTGCGAAGGGGCCCCCCGCATACTCTACGTTAAAGCCGGAGACTAGTTCTGATTCGCCTTCTGTGAGGTCGAAAGGAGCTCGGTTGGTCTCTGCTAGGGTTGAGATAAATCATATTATGGCTAGGGGTCAGGATGGGATAATTAGTCATGTGTGTTCTTGGGTGGTGATTAGGGTGGATAAGGTGAAGGACCCATTTAGAAGTAGTACGGATAGGAGGATGATTGCTAGTGTTACTTCATAGGAAATGGTTTGTGCGACTGCTCGGAGAGCTCCAATTAAAGCGTACTTGGAGTTTGAAGCTCATCCGGACCATAGGATTGAATATACTGCTAGGCTTGATATGGCTAGTATAAATAGTACTCCTAGGTTTATGTTGATTAGGGGGTATGGTATGGGGAGGGGGGTTCATATTGTTAAAGCCAGGGTGAGAGCTAGAATAGGTGCTATAATAAATAGGGAGGTGGAGGATGTTAGGGGGCGTAAGGGTTCTTTGGTAAAGAGTTTGATGGCATCTGCGATTGGCTGGAGTAGTCCACAGGGGCCTACGACGTTGGGGCCTTTGCGTAGTTGTATGTAGCCAAGCATTTTGCGTTCGATAAGGGTGAGGAATGCTACTGCGAGGAGAATTGGGACAATTGTTAGTAGAAGGTTGATTATAAACATGCATGTTAGAGAGAGGAGTTGAACCTCTGGTGATAAAGGTTTAAGTTTTATGCAATTTACCGGGCTCTGCCACTCTAACAAACCCTTTTCTAGGGTGGAGTTGTTTGTGACTGTTAGATTGAGATTAGATCACCTATTGGTCTGAAGGCGCTTGTGCTAAGTGGGCCTTGCTCTTCTTGTCCTTTCGTACTGGGGAGAGCTCAAAATAGATAGAAACCGACCTGGATTGCTCCGGTCTGAACTCAGATCACGTAGGACTTTAATCGTTGAACAAACGAACCCTTAATAGCTGCTACACCATTAGGATGTCCTGATCCAACATCGAGGTCGTAAACCCTATTGTCGATATGGACTCTTAAATAGGATTGCGCTGTTATCCCTAGGGTAACTTGTTCCGTTGATCAAAGTTTGGGTCAATAAGTGATTTGGTGCTTTGACTTGTTGGTCTGGGCTTTAATCATTCGGAGGTTTTTTTGTTCTCCGAGGTCACCCCAACCTAAGTTGTTGGCCCATGTAAAGGGTGGTTATGCCTAATGGGTTGTGGTCCATTCTTTACTGGGCCAATTAACTAAAGCTCCATAGGGTCTTCTCGTCTTATTGAGGTATTCCCGCCTCTTCACGGGAAGGTCAATTTCACTGATTGGAAGTAAGAGACAGTAAAACCTTCGTGTGGCCATTCATACAAGTCCTTATTTAGAGAACAAGTGATTATGCTACCTTTGCACGGTCAGGATACCGCGGCCGTTGAACGGATGTCACTGGGCAGGCAGTGCCTCTAATACTTATTATGCTAGAGGTGATGTTTTTGGTAAACAGGCGAGGTTTGTGTTTGCCGAGTTCCTTTTACTTCTTTTAATCTTTCCTTAAAATGCACTCCTGTGTTGGGCTAACAACTTGTTTAATGGGTAGCTTGTTTGTGGGTATACTCATTTTGTTGTTAACTATCAGTGGGGTATCCGTTCTGATATAAGTTTGTGCGGGGAGAAATTATTCTTGTTACTCATATTAACAGTAGTTCTTCTATTTGTTAATAGAATGGTCCAGTTATGTATTAGGAGTTGGATTTTATTTAGGGTATTAGGGTGGGTTTGGTTGTTGAGCTTTAACGCTTTCTTAATTGATGGCTGCTTTTAGGCCGACTATGGTGTTGGCAATGCTTACTCTCTAATAAAGGTTGTATCCTGTGTCTAAAAGGCTGTCCCTTTTTAGACTATATCTTAAGTCTGCATTAGAATTACTGGGTTTTTGGGGCAGGACTTAAGTTTGAACTAATATTCTGTTCTGGACAACCAGCTATCACCAGGCTCGGTAGGCTTTTCACCTCTAGCTGCAAATCTTTCCACCATTTTGCCACATGGACGGGTTTGCTCTGTAGGGCTGTTTGCAGATAGCTCGTCTGGTTTCGGGATATTTAACTTCAGTTCTCTTTGCTAAATTGTTCTAGTTAAATCATTATGCGAAAGGTAAAAGGGGTAATCTTTGCTGTTTTTTACTTGTAGGATGTCTTTCATCTTTCCCTTACGGTACTTTTTCTATAGCGCCGAGTATAATTTCTATCTCCTATACTTTAATTATGGGTGAATGTTTTAGTTTGGTTGTTTGTATAAGTTGAGTTTTGGGTGGGTCGGGCTAGTTCTTGTTCAAAGTGTCCATTGATATGTGGAGTCTCCTAGGTGTAGACTAGGTGCTTTGGTCTAAGCTACACTTTGGTGTATCCAAGCGCACTTTCCAGTACGCTTGCCTTGTTACGACTTATCTCCTCTGGTATGTTGTATATGTCTAATATGTTTGGTTTATATTGTTATACTTGAGGAGGGTGACGGGCGGTGTGTGCGTGCTTCATGGCCTGATTCAACTAGGCTCTCTACTCCTGGTTTACTACTAAATCCTCCTTTGGCCCCCTATTTCATGGAGGGGTCCGTGTGGTTGTTGGGTGTTCTTTGGTAAGAAAATGTAGCCCATCTCTTTCCAACCCATGGGCTGCACCTTGACCTAACTTTTTTATGTCTTATATTTGTGCTTACTATAGCTCCTTTTTAGGGTTTGCTGAGGATGGCGGTATACAGACTGGAGTAGCAAGGGTTGGTGGGGTTTATCGGGGTTTATCGATTATAGGACAGGCTCCTCTAGAGGGATATAAAGCACCGCCAAGTCCTTTGAGTTTTAGGCTATTGCTAGTAGTACTCTGGCGAGTAATCTTGTTGCGATGATTACCTAGGTTTAGGGCTAAGCATAGTGGGGTATCTAATCCCAGTTTGTGCCTTAGCTGTCGTGGGTTCAGGGGTTAATAAAGTTACTTTCGTAGTTTATTTTTATCTTGACTAGGGCTTTTTACGGTTTAGTCAGAGCTTAGCTTTATTTTGTTATTTTCCCCTAAACACGTTTTACGCCGTGGTTCCATTAGTTTGGGTTAATCGTATGACCGCGGTGGCTGGCACGAAATTTACCAACCCTTAGGAGGTGTAGGTATAACTTAGTCAAACTTTCGTTTATGGCTTAATTTTTATCACTGCTGTATCCCGTGGGGGTGTGGCTGAGCGAGGCGTCGTGAGCTACATGGTAGTGTGCTTGATGCCTGCTCCTCTTAGTCAGTTGTGGCTTGGAGGGCGTTTTCACTGGGGAGCGGATACTTGCATGTGTAGTCTTACCTAGGACTAATGGAAAGGCCAGGACCAAGCCTATGTGTTTATGGGGCTTGAATGTCCATCTAGGCATTTTCAGTGCCTTGCTTTGTAGTTAAGCTACATTAAC